GAAATAGAATTCTGAACTTCATTACTTCATTCTCATTATTCTTAGAATGATATTTCGATTTTTTTCATCCAAAGAATTTTTTTTTATAAAAATACAATACATAGGTCGTCGATTCGGCAGTGGATAAAAAAGGGGGACCCATCTTTCCAGTGAATGGTTCAAATAATTTTATCCATATGAGTGTTCTACATCGGATAAACTCCCAATTATTCCTTTTTTATCATTTTTCAACCTTTTTATTACTAACGTAACGGTAGAAAGAGTACCATGCTATGCTGTGCCTGGACTTCAAACAATTTATCTTTAACCATGTAAAAGACCTCAACATTATTGGTTGATAGAGAAGAGAATCAAAGTTCATTTACCAATTAGTCACGAAATGCTATGGTTCTTACATAGGATTTCTGAATGAAATCCAATTCCTAAGTAATTCGTCGAGATTGTGCACCCTTTGTTCCTATTTCTGCTATATTCTGCTATAAAAAAAGAATACATAAATAGAAATAAAGTGCAGCCGGTGAAATCCAACCTATTCTTGAAATATACAACTCGCACACACTCCCTTTCCAAAAAAAATCAATACACCCAGCACTACGCTTAGATTTATTGGATTTGTTGCTAAAATATCGGTATTAAACTCGAAACTCCCAGCGGATGACCAGTGTTCCCCGGAAACAAAAGAATCGGTTATATTTTTCATAGGCTCTCCCCTTATAGATAGGACTAACAAAGAACAGAGTTCTTTTTGTATCACTCCGCTTATTATTGTTAATAGAATTTAATAATTATCAAATTTAGTAGTTATGGTTATGTTTTTATTCTTCTTTTTTTTTCTTCTATGATGAAATGAAACATTAAACAAAAGGATTTGCAAATAAAAGAGCTAATGCCACGACCAGTCCATAAATTGTTAAAGCTTCCATAAAAGCCAGACTAAGCAATAAAGTACCTCGTATTTTACCCTCTGCTTCTGGTTGTCTCGCAATACCTTCTACGGCTTGGCCCGCAGCAGTACCTTGACCAACCCCAGGTCCGATAGAAGCAAGCCCTACAGCCAATCCAGCAGCAATAACGGAAGCAGCAGAAATAAGTGGATTCATGGTAAGTTCCTCGCACCAAAAAAAGAAATGGTTAATGATACAACCAACCAATGAATTAGTACTTAATTTACTTCTTTTTCTACTTCGACTTTTACTACTACACTTCTTTTCTTTTTTATTTTGTGATTTTTATCACTAAAATCCTAAAATCTATTAGGTCAAAGTAGCTAAAAGCTCCAAATGGAATTCATAATATTACTGAACTGTCAGAACTACTTCGATATACCGTTTTTCCTTTCTACCTTATGTCAATATATATTGTATAAGGTTTTAGTCATTGCGTTTCCTTGTTTAGAAACTATTCTATTCTTTCTCTTTCATTCAATTCACACACTATAATACTATAATGCAGTGGGCTAGAAAAAAAGAGATAGGGGTAATTACTATATAACTAGTAAATAACATAGACTTTTATTCTTCCATAACGTAAATCACCTATACTTTTTATTCTATGGAATCATATTCTGGAACCATTATTCGAAACATACATAAGGATTAATACTTATAGGCATTATAGGCATTACATATAAAGATATGTAGTAGGATCCCCAACTCTTCTTTCTCTTCCAAATTCTGCAATATCATTTATCTTTCTTCATATATACATACATGTAGCTATTTGCATTTTATTCTACAACCCAGTGGATTGTATTGAACCCCCCGCATTGCTTGAATTGGGATAAGCTTAAAAAAAGACTATTTCGAAAGTTAGTCAATGATGACCCTCCATGGATTCACCTATATAAGCCGCAGCCAAAGTTGCAAAAATAAGAGCTTGAATACCACTTGTAAATAATCCAAGAAACATGACAGGTATAGGAACTACTGAAGGCACTAAAGAAACAAGAACAACAACCACTAATTCATCAGCCAATATATTCCCGAAAAGTCGAAAACTAAGAGATAAAGGTTTTGTGAAATCTTCTAGAATATTAATTGGTAAAAGTATTGGAGTTGGTTGAATGTATTTCCCGAAATATCCCAATCCTTTTTTGCTAAGACCCGCATAGAAATATGCCACTGACGTGGGTAAAGCTAAAGCAACAGTAGTATTTATATCATTCGTGGGGGCAGCTAACTCCCCATGAGGTAACTTTATGATTTTCCAAGGTAAAAGAGCACCTGACCAGTTAGAAACAAAAATAAATAAGAACATCGTTCCTATAAAAGGAACCCAAGGACCATACTCCTCTCCAATCTGGGTTTTGCTCAAGTCTTGAATAAATTCAAGGACATATTCGAAGAAATTCTGACCGTTGGTCGGAATGGTTTGTGGATTCCGAACAGCTATGATGATTGAACCTAATAAGATAGCAATTACAACCCAAGAAGTGATAAGTACTTGGGCATGAATTTGTAAACCTCCTATTTGCCAATATAAATGTTGGCCTACTTCTACACCTGATATATCATATAACCCTTTGAGTGTTTGAATGGAACATGGTATAACATTCATATTGTCATTGTCCTCTAACATAAATCGAACTTCAAAAAAGTAATTATTTTGATTCAACCATCTATTTATCAATTCATCTATGTTCATTCATGAATTTCAGTTATGAATCATATATTTCGGATACCGAGAAATCACATAAAAAAAAATACCAATCATTTTCTCTTTTAAATATTATTCGATAGTCAAAACATAGTTCAAACTCCAAAAGATGCAAACCCAAATAGTAAAAATCAAAGAGAGTTTGCCAAAAACAAACTAATCTTCTTCTTTCTTCTTCTTAATGATAAGAGTAATTAGAAGATAATCAACCATTTTTTATATAACTAGAACGGCCCTCACAAATTGCAGATACTAATTTGGTAAGAATAAATCGAATCGAAGCTATAGCATCATCGTTGGCCGGAATAGAAATATCTGCAAGATCTGGGTCACAATTTGTATCAATTAAACAAATCGTCGGAATACCCAAAATGACACATTCTCGAAGAACCGTATATTCTTCTTGCTGATCAACGATAATTACAATATCGGGCAATCCCGTCATATATTTGATCCCACCCAGATATGCTTGCAAGGTAGATAACTTTCTCTTCAACACTGCTGCATCTCCTTTGGGGAGACGATTGAGTTTCCCCATCTTTTGTTCTGCTCTTAAGTCCCTGAACTTCTGAAGTCTTGTTTCTGTAGTAGACCAATTCGTTAACATACCACCAAGCCATTTTTTATTAACATAATGACATCGAGCCCTTATTGCTGCTGATGCTACTAAATCCGCTGCTTTATTTTTGGTGCCAACGATTAAGAATTTTTTTCCCCTACTTGCTGCATCAAAAACTAAATTGCAGGCTTCTGATAAAAAACGAGCAGTTATAGTAAGATTTGTAATATGAATACCTTTACGCTTTGCAGAGATGTAAGGAGCCATTCTAGGATTCCATTTATTAGTACCATGACCAAAATGAACTCCCGCTTCCATCATTTCTTCCAAATGGATGTTCCAATATCGTCTTCCCATTTTCCCACACTTTCTCTTTTTATTTTTTTTTTTTTTTTTCAAAGAGATTCAGTACCCTGTGAAATAAATAATTGTTCCGACGGAACCTTCTACCAGGATTGACCATTGATCTACGACCCAAACCATGAATTTCATTCTTTTTTTTTTTTTTTATTTCATTGATTACAAAATCCATAATAGGACCAGAGAGTGAAAGTAAAAAGAATGAACCTCTTGTTAGGAATTAGTAAATTACATTATGTAAATGATTGATCTGATATCTCATGGAAAGTGTTTGGGGCACAAGAACAAAATAATTCTCTATGGTATAACAAAATATCTCTCATTTCCAACTCAAATAGATTCTTCCTTTTTATTTTCAAATGAATATTTTTGTCTTGCTTTGAACGATGTACTAATTTGTGAAATCCGGTACCAACCGGTATAATTCCCCCCAGAACAACGTTCTCTTTCAGGCCTTTCAACCAATCAATACGACCTCGTAGAGCAGCTTTTGCTAAAACCCGAGCAGTTTCTTGAAAACTCGCTTCGGATATGAAACTTTGAGTATTCAGAGATGACTTCGTTATTCCCAATAAGATTGCCCGATAACAGATCGCTTCGTCCAAAACGCGCCCTGCTCGCTCTGCTCGCAACAATCCAATAAATTCTCCAGGTAAAAAAACATTAGACATTCCATCTTCTGAAACCAAAACTCTTGATGTTACTTGACGTACAATAATCTCTATATGTCTATTATGGATCTGTACCCCCTGAGATCGATAAACCTTTTGGATCTTATTAACCAAAGAGATACGACTTTGGGCTATGGTTAGTTCAGCTCCAATCAAGAATCCCCAGGGGATCCCAAGAATCCTTCGGATACGTTGGTCCCAACCTTCAACTCTTCTTTCGAGGTTCATCGATATTGAATCAATTGAACGAACTTCTAAGATTTGTTCCACTTTTGGAAGACCTTGCGTTATGTCACCAGATCTCGATTTTTCATATATAAATGTAATTAATGTATCTCCTTCATAAAAGGTTTCCCCATAATGGCCATGAACAGTTGCTCCTGGAGTGACCAAATAGGGTTTAGCTGATCTTAGAACTAAAGAGTCAACATGAACAATGAGAATTTGACCAGATTTTTTTATGCGTGATCCGTATTTAAATAGACATACATTTTCACAAAGGAATTGTCCAAGACTCATTATTGTCCATGCCTCTTCACAAGAATCGTGATGGAGAAAATACCAATTCAAATGGAATGAATTCCAAATTATGTTACTGCATGGATCGGGATTATAAATCCTACTATTTTCATCTAGGAAAAAGTATTGAAATGGAAGTACTTGAAGTACTTGGAAAGTCTGTTGAAAATTTTCAAGTAAAAAATCTTTCTTTAAAAAGACTTGATTATAAGTTCTTAAATAGTAAGATGAACAAA